ACGTTGCGTGTTTTGATATTTGAGATACAATACAATTAATAACAATTACTAGAAAGGGTTCGTCTCCAATCAAAAAGGAAGGATTTTTTTTGTTTAGGTTTATTGGTAAAGGAATAAGAAAAACGGGATTCAAGATGCAAATCCAATCAAAAAACGGGGGGGGATATTTCATCTATTTTTCTCATTTTGGCGGCATGGCCGAGTGGTAAGGCGGGGGACTGCAAATCCTTTTTCCCCAGTTCAAATCCGGGTGCCGCCTGATCAATAAAAAATTAGAAATCCCTTTGCTTGCTTGCTGATAGAATATAATTTGCCGATCCTTGCGCCTGGAGTTCCGGGGAGTATTTTAGTATAGGAAGGAAGGGCTGGGCTATCAAGACTTCCAGTACTAATGTACTGTCTAATGACCTAATGATGGATTCTTGAATTATATAGTTGAGTGGGAAATTGGTAGTTGTGGAAGATTCCTTGTATACAGACTCGCGAGAATTTATGAGTGCTCAGACATTGAATCAATATTAGATTGTATGAGTAATTGGCTTTTTTTGTTAAAAAAGAAAAACTTCGTTATTTTCGGTAACACCCGGGCAAGAATGTAATAGAAGGTCCCCCGAGTATTTCGCAAAAACACTCGGGAAGACGCAAGGATTAGATCAAACAGTAGGTAGAGGTATGTGATAGAGAGTGATCTATCTTGATTGTATATTGTTATGCTTTTTTATTATGAAGGGTAACAAAAGAAACGATAGGTCTTACTATTACTACAAGTTCCATTAATAGAATTTTCTTGATAATTACAAGAAAGTAGCTGTGTATCTTGCTTGTACTTAATGTTTCTAAATAATCATATATGAACTTGTTATGGGTGGGGTTACTGGATTGGTTTATCATCAGCCTTCGTTCAGAATTCCCTTTTGACTCTGTGCCATTGATTGCATTATTATTAGTAATCAATAATGGAAGAGTTTCTTCATATTCATAGAGATAGGGGACATAATTCACATGGATATAGTAAGTCTTGCTTGGGCTGCTTTAATGGTAGTCTTTACATTTTCCCTTTCACTCGTAGTATGGGGAAGAAGTGGACTCTAGGGTCATTACTAATTTAATTGAGTTGAATAATCAAACTGTATCAATAGTTTCATAGATCGTTCTGCAAAGCGCTTTTAAAGAAAAAGATCTTCATTTCAAAATTATACTGGAATCCTAATCCAGTAATGTAATAGATGAAGAATAACCTTTCAATCAAACAAATATTTCAATGATTCCCATGCTCGTATTTTGAAAGTAAAAGGAATACACATGATATGAAATTTTTTACCTAAATAAAATATTTTGATAAACTAGCTTTTAACAGAATTATATATGGATATTACAATGAGGAGCAACCAAACCCCTTTTTTCTTTGTTTCTCGCCTTACTGTTCAAAGAGAAAGTCTATCTGTTATTATGTAGATACGTACTTTATACCATACAGAGAGAAACGTTGGGTGATTCACATATTATATTGTGCATTTACCTTGGGTTTAGACTCCTAGAAATATTATTTCTTATAGACTAGACTCACTTAATATCATTATCGCGGTTTACGCGTTAAAAATAGGTGGTATCTACTACTTACAAATATGAAGAATTCCTTGAATCATCTGTCAACGGCTAAATCAATTACTCCTTGTCGGAATACTAAAAAAATGATGACTAGGGTTCTTTTATATAATCTATGCCCATACCATATATTCTTACATTGATTTGATTGTTTCGACGGATCTCAGAGGATCCATATTAGATATAAATTAACTAATAAAATAATAAAACTAGTAATTAGAACCGTAAGACATAAGAGTCAAAGTGGGCATTCGGTTATATCATATTGATCAAAGTTGTTACAAATCAAATGGATGTAGCAAAGAACTCGAATTGGGATATTTTTATTTATATGTATATACGTACATATTTATATATTTTATATATATATTTATATCAATATATTACGGGGTGATTAAGCCTATAATATTCTATAAATAATAATATATAATAATAAATTCCCAGATAAATATATCTTTATAATATACAGCCCAACTTTCGAATTTTATATTTATATAATAATCGATAGTCTGGTAGAAAGAAATATAGGAACCTTTCTACCATACTATCAGATCTCATATACTGCTGATTTTAATCCGCTCATTTCATTTAAGTTTAAGACGCCGAATTTGAATCCCTTTCATTTCTTCTATTATTGAATTGATAAGAACTAAGAAATCAAGTTTGATTCAAATTAATCATTTTGACTGACCGTTTTTACGTAAATAATAAGTAAAAAAGCAGTAGGAACTAGAATGAACAGTGCAGTAGCAATAAATGCGAGAATATTTACTTCCATAATTTCATCGTTTTTTACTTCATAATAAATAATAACTCGGGATCTAATCCCATAAAACATAGAGATTCTAAATCTTTCTCCCGTAAATTCAATGGGAGGAATACATCCCGATGATATTGAATCAGATCAATATCATGAATAACAATATATGAGCTATCAAATCTATTCATCGTTGAGAATGGAATAGTATAACATAGGAAGATCTTTTATCCATACGGAATAAAAAATGGAATTCCTGATCAAATCAAGAATCCCGTTGAATTTATCATTATTCATTCTTTCTATAACCTACCGTATTATTTATATAATCCTATAAATAATATAAAATAATGAGGTATTATCTGACCCATCTTCCACTTCCATTGGTCACAAACCCCATCAATAGTAGCAGTTCAATGGAAAAAAGAAGAAGAAATAATATTAATATTTCGAAAACTCAAATTCACTTTTTTGAGTTGGTTCTTTCTTCGATAAAGACCTTCCCCCTCAATTCAATGGGAATAAAAAAAGATTATTCATTCCCTCACTAAGAAAAGAAACGGGGGTAAATCCTTTCTTTGTTTGATCTTTCTTTTCTTATTATTAATAGAAAATTGGATTGGTAATGGGACACATATATAAATAGAAAAAGTAAAGCGTGCAGTTTGAATGGTATAAATTGATTGTTCAGGTTATAGAAAATCGGAGTTAGAAGAGGGGGGTAGCTTTAATTTGAAAAGTGTAACTATGTTAAAGTTAAAATTAAGTGAATTTTGCGATAAACGAATGAAAATTTGTGTATGTGCTCTGGTGAAAACATATGGGTATTCAACCCCCGTCCGCGGATCGGGAGCAATCAAAAAATTAGACAAGTACGGGATCCGTTGGAATCGTGCTACCAACAATTGTAACAATCCACATATGTCTATCCCCCACCAATCGGTCGGTATTAATTAAAGTAATTGAAATTGCCGTATTTTCTCAATTCAATAAAATAAGAAATTCGAAACGAAAAAAAAGAAGAAATTAAGGACCCCCTCTGGGAATTAGATCCCCCCCTCGTCCCGCCACATAACAAAAAAGCAATAGATGAGTTAATGGAATCAAGAGATTAATTGAGGGAATCATCGGATACTAGGTCGGGACTGACGGGGCTCGAACCCGCAGCTTCCGCCTTGACAGGGCGGTGCTCTGACCAATTGAACTACAATCCCAGAGAAATAAGGTATACAGCATACAATACATATTCTTAATGATTTGATTAAAACAATTTCGTATTGTAACAGAGAAAAACGGAGAAAGGGGTGATATATTAATATCCGCATGGATATGGACTTTAGTGAGAACGATACGGATTACTAGTAATCCTATTGTCAAATCGTGTTAAATTAAATCGATTGAATTGATAAGAAATCTTTTAATGATAATGAAAAAAAAAAAAGATATATATTTTTATTCTTTTCTTTCACCCTTTCCCTATATTATATTTAGGGATCATGATATGAATCTAGATCATTAAAAAAATTAAGAATATGCGGGAACAAAAAGGATATAACAATGTATGTATTCTTTTCTTTATCCCCCAGGCGTTTCCGGAGGAAAAATTTCTTATCTCATGATGGATCGGCGAATTCTTGGGCCGAGCTGGATTTGAACCAGCGTAGACATATTGCCAACGAATTTACAGTCCGTCCCCATTAACCACTCGGGCATCGACCCAGGAAGAATAAATTCTAGACTTATTGATAATACACGATCAATCTCCTTTCGTAGTACTCTACCCCCAGGGGAAGTCGAATCCCCGCTGCCTCCTTGAAAGAGAGATGTCCTAAACCACTAGACGATGGGGGCATATCCGCCCAATCGACATCATACTATACTCATAGTATGAATAGTTTTTTGTAATTGTCAATATAATGGGATGGTGTGACTAAATCGGAATAAGTTTTCCACCTTTCATGAACCATTCAAAATTTTTATATTTATCATATCTTCATTAGAATATGATATATCCATATCATTTCCATATTTATTTATATATAATGAATAAATAAACATTACTTCTCTATATGAAATGAATTAATGTTCTAATGTGTTATAATGAAGTATAGGATCCCCAACGATTTGATTTGTCCGAAAGAAAAAGGCGAAACTACATTCTTCAACTTTCACCCATCAATTTGCGTATTGTTAAGATGAGATATGCCTATATCACAGCTAGTAAATTACGAAATGATAGAAAGTTTTTTTATAAGAGCTCGATTCCGGGTACGAGTTGAATCTTTTCATTACATGATTTGTATCAAATATCTTGATCTATGTCAAATTGTGTAGCAATCAAGCGAATCCCGTTGTGATATGGGTCAATAGCAGCAAAAAAAAGAAATTAGGTTTTAGCCCAGACTTCCTAAAAAAATTATTATTCCCGAATTAAACACTATGAGTCTACTATAATGTAATGCACCTATGTATATAATATATGTACATATAGATGTATATGTCTTCACGTTGGCTCATTCAGGAATAAAATAGCCCCTTTAACTCAGCGGTAGAGTAACGCCATGGTAAGGCGTAAGTCATCGGTTCAAATCCGATAAGGGGCTTTTTCCACAAAACCCCAGTCTGAGTCTTTATTTAC